GATTTTTATTCACTTTAGAGAGTTGTATCATAATCATATATAGTGAAGTAATACTCCGGGGTATTACAAACAAAAAGCAAAAGCAAATTATTTTTACCACTCAGTACCTACTCATTATTAGTTAATAAATAACTCTAATGATTGGATTTCTATGCTTATTCTGAGAGGAAATGAAATATTCAAATGATTTTTCATCGAATGACTATTCATCTATTTATTTTGATGTACATAGTGGTGAGAAAGCTCTATGGAAAAATGGTGGTTCAATTCGATGTTATCCAATGTGGAGTTAAAATACAGGTGTATGCTAAGTAAATCAATCGATAGTTTTGGTCCTATTGAAAATATCAGTGTAAGTGAAGACAAAATTCTAAATGATACAGATAAAAATCCAGATGATTGGGGGAATAGTGAGAGTTCTAGTTACAGCAGTGTTGATCGTTTAGCCGGGGGCAGGGGTATTCGGAATTGCAGTGCTGATGACACTTTGTTAGTTCGGGATAGTAATAGGGGTAGTTATACCATATATTTTGATATGGAAAATCGAATTTTTGAGATTGACAACGATCATTCTTTTATGAGTGAACTAGAAAGTTCTTTTTATAATTATTGGAAGTCTAGTTATTTGAATACTAGTTATTTGAATAATAGGTCTAGTAGGGACGACTCCCACTATGATTATGATACTAAATATAGGTGGAATAATTACATCACTAGTTGTATTGATAGTCACCTTCATTCTCAAATCTGCATTGATAGTTATATTTTAAGTGGCAGTGACAATTCCAGCGAAGGTTACGTTTATAGTTCCATTTTTGGTGAAAGTGGAAACAATAGTGAAAACGCAAGGTCCAGTCTAAGAACTAGCACGAAGCTTAGGGATTTTATTAGAAGGGAAAATTCTCATGATCTTGATGTAACTCAAAAATACAGACATTTGTGGGTTCAATGCGAAATTTGTTATGGATTAAATTATAAGAAAATTTTGAAATCAAGAATGAATATTTGTGAACAATGTGGATATCATTTGAAAATGAGCAGTTCAGATAGAATTGAACTTTTGATTGATCCAGGTACTTGGGATCCTATGGATGAAGACATGGTATCTCGGGATCCCATCGAATTTCATTCGGAGGGCGAACCTTATAAAGGTCGTATTGATTCTTATCAAAGAAAGACAGGATTAACCGAAGCCATTCAAACAGGTATAGGTCAACTAAATGGCATTCCCGTAGCAATTGGGGTTATGGATTTTCAGTTTATGGGGGGTAGTATGGGATCCGTAGTAGGCGAGAAAATCACTCGTTTGATCGAGTATGCTGCCAATAAGTTTTTACCTCTTATTCTAGTGTGTGCTTCCGGGGGAGCGCGTATGCAAGAAGGAAGTTTGAGCTTGATGCAAATGGCTAAAATATCTTCCGCTTTATATGATTATCAATCGAATAAAAAGTTATTTTATATCTCAATCCTTACATCGCCTACGACTGGGGGCGTGACGGCGAGTTTTGGTATGTTAGGGGATATCATTATTGCTGAACCCAACGCACACATTGCATTTGCAGGTAAAAGAGTAATTGAACAAACATTGAATAAGACAGTACCTGAAGGTTCACAAGCAGCTGAATTTTTATTCCATAAGGGTTTATTCGATTCAATCGTACCACGTAATCTTTTAAAGGGCGTTCTGAATGAGTTATTTCAGCTCCACGCTTTCTTTCCTTTGAATCATAAATTGAATCATAAATCAAGTAGATCTTTAACTTAATTAAATTATTTAAATTATTTTCTTTCTTTTTATTTCTTTATTTCGGGCAAACAAGTATTTATTTATTGGAATTCAAGGAAAAATCGGAAGAATGGTTTTTTTGTGACATAACATAAGAGTCAATTTAGAATAGAAGGACATGCAGATGATTTTTTTTTTAGCGATATTTATCATTACTCCTAATTTGGATTCCTGATTATTGCTAATCTCTATCAACAAGGTAAAAGAACAAAAATTATTTCTTACACGAAATTGTTCTTAAATTGGGCAAGGTAAATAAAAAAGAAAACGAATTGAATTTTCTTTTCTTACCTATCCCTATATATAGAAATATGCAAAATATAGAGTCTTGTATATTTCTATATCTCGCATATTTCTATATATAGACTGTCGCGCAAGAATACTCTTTTTATTATTATTAAATTTAAATAAAGTTAAATTAGAAAATAATAATTATTAATTATTTATAATTATAAGACAAGAAAAAGATAAAAGAATAACAAAGCTTATCCCACAAATATTTTATGTAGAAACACATATATTTCATGTAGAAAAATAAATAAGTCTATTTAGTTAGTTTTACACTACTTACACTTTATTATATATAGTTATTTCCATATACTTAGTATAATTATACTGATTATAAGATATCTTTCTAACATAACAAAACAATATTATATATGAATAGGTAAAAATATTAATATAACAATTTAATAATTTAATAACAGTTAATTTAATAACAATTAAAAATTCAATATAAGAATAAAAAATAGGTACAAATATTAAATCGAGGTGCCCGTTTCTATGACAATTCTCAACAATTTCCCCTCTATTTTTGTGCCTTTAGTGGGGTTAGTATTTCCGGCAATTGCAATGGCTTCTCTATTTCTTTATGTTCAAAAAAACAAGATTTTTTAGATCCGATGGGGGGAAATTTCATCTATTTTTTTTTCAAGACTTAGACTTGGATCATAACACAGATATCTATTTAGTATAATAGGGTATACCATACAGCTTCCTTCAAACAGAAAGGAAAGGATTCTTAATTTCTATAGGCATAAAGATGATATATGAGTAAATGGTCGATTTGAAAATCAATTCCGATCGGATACTTAAACTAACTGTAAAGCCAATATATCCATATGTGTGGAGATAGGGAATCCTCTGAGGGGTTTTCTAGTTTTTTAGATTTACGGAATTGGATGAATTTTTCCTAACGATTCACATCAGAATAGCGCGAGTTGATGAAAATGACTTCGGAAACAAAAAAAAAGTACAGTCAAATTCGTTTTGGCTAGTCTCCCACTTCCAATAAAATGCAACTGGATCTAGTATGAATTGGCGATCAGAATGTATATGGATAGAACTTATAGCGGGGTCTCGAAAAACAAGTAATTTCGGCTGGGCCTTTATACTTTTTTTAGGTTCATTGGGATTTTTATTGGTTGGGATTTCCAGTTATCTTGACAGAAATTTGATATCTTTATTTCCGTCTCAGCAAATCATTTTTTTTCCACAAGGAATCGTGATGTCTTTCTATGGGATCGCCGGTTTATTTATTAGTTCTTATTTGTGGTCCACAATTTTGTGGAATGTGGGTAGTGGGTATGATCGATTTGATAGAAACGAGGGAATAGTATGTATTTTTCGTTGGGGCTTTCCCGGAAAAAATCGTCGCATCTTACTCCGATTCCTTATGAAAGATGTTCAGTCTATCCGAATAGAAGTTAAAGAGGGTATTTATACTCGGCATGCCCTTTATCTGGAAATCAAAGGACAGGGGGTCATTCCTTTGACTCGTACTGATGAGAATTTGACTCCACGAGAAATTGAGCAAAAAGCAGCGGAATTGGCCTATTTTTTGCGTGTACCAATTGAAGTATTTTGAAATGAACTAAAGAATGACCATTTTTTTAGCAAGAATGAAAAATCCAAGAGTTTCCCTCTTTTTTTCTTTTTTTTAGAGTATAAGTTAAAGTTAACGGGTATTTCGTCACAATGCTGATGAACCAAAGAAGATGGATATTAATTATATCTATACAGAACATTTATAAAAAAAAGCTTTTTTTGTCCGCAAACCAACCCTTTCTTTTATGTGTATGTAAAGTCATTAAATTCAGTAAAAAAAAAAATAACTAACAAATTTAAATACTAGACTGATCTCAGAGATCAAAACAAAACATTTCAGAATAATAGATAGAATAAAGAAATTTTTTTAAATTGATACGTTAGATATGGATCGATAATATCTTGTATATTATCTCTACTTTATTTTTGTCAATCGACTCCTCTTTTTTATCTTTTTTATTCCTTAATAAGCAAAGGATTGGAAGACTTAAAATTATAACCCTTCCATCTTATTTTGCTTTTTCCACTTACTTTTGATTATCACACCATTCTTCATAAATTTCTCTTAATTACTCCTGCGGCTATGGGGAGTTGACCGATTTTTTTTTTTCAAAATATTTGCTATTTTTTTTGGTAGAAAGGTATTCTTTTATCTCGAAAGCCTAATTTGATTTGAAGTGACTCTTTTGAGCATTCATCGAAAAAAGAGAATTGCTTTGAATTTTTAAACAATTGGGATATTTGGAAACAATATTATTTTTCTTCATTCGTGTACTCTTTCTTCTTCTTCGGCTATTTCTGTATTCTTTCTAAATTTAAGGACTAACCAATGACTGACAAATAAAAAACGCGGAATGGGTTCAGAGATTTGAAGCCTTGGAATAGAACTTATAATTGATCGAAATATTAAATCGGATAAAGTCGACGAATGAGATGGGTTCATTAAAAATTCACAGACAAAACAATGAAAAAAAAAAAAGCATTCTCTCCGTTTCTATATCTTATATCTATAGTCTTTTTGCCCTGGTTAATCTCTTTTTCATTTAATAAAAGTCTGGAATCTTGGATGATTAATTGGTGGAATACCAGTAAATCCGAAACCTTTTTTAATGATAGGCACGAAAGGTTTATTCTAGAAAGATTCATAGAATTAGAGGAACTCTTCTTTTTTGACGAAATGATAAAGGAATACCCGGAAACACATCTACAAAAGTTTCATAGCATAATCCACAAAGAAACGATACAATTGATCAAGATACACAATGAGGATCGTATCCATACGATTTTTCGCTTCTCGACAAATATAATCTCTTTCCTTATTCTAAGTGGTTATTCTATTCTAGGTAATGAAGAACTTCTTATTCTTAATTCTTGGGTTCAAGAATTCCTATATAATTTAAGTGACACAATAAAAGCTTTTTCTATTCTTTTGGTAACTGATTTATGTATAGGATTCCATTCACCCCACGGTTGGGAACTAATGATTGGCTCCGTCTACAAAGATTTTGGATTTGCTCATAACGATCAAATTATATCGGGACTTGTTTCCACCTTTCCGGTTATTCTCGATACAATTTTAAAATATTGGATTTTCCGTTATTTAAATCGTCTATCTCCGTCACTCGTAGTGATTTATCATTCAATGAATGACTGAAAGATGATCCATCAATCCAATTAAAATGTTTCTTATTTTGTACAGTTCAAAATCGTATTTTTTTATACAATTATTTTCCATCTAAGAGTTTCGGATTCTTCTCATATTTTAGAATTTGTAAAAATTGTTCAGTAAATAACAGCATCGTGGATAGGGAACTCGCCTAGTGCCCTACCTAATTTTATTGTAGAAATTTTTTGGATCAACGATTGGACCATGCAAACTAGAAAGACCTTTTCTTGGCTAAAGAAAGAGATTATTCGTTCCATTTCCGTATCACTCATGATATATATAATAACTCCGGAATCCATTTCAAACGCATATCCCATTTTTGCACAGCAGGGTTATGAAAATCCACGCGAAGCAACTGGCCGTATTGTATGCGCCAATTGTCATTTAGCTAATAAGCCCGTAGAAATTGAAGTTCCACAAGCGGTACTTCCGGATACTGTATTTGAAGCAGTTGTTCGAATTCCTTATGATATGCAACTGAAACAAGTTCTTGCTAATGGTAAAAGGGGAGCTTTGAATGTGGGGGCTGTTCTTATTTTACCCGATGGATTTGAATTAGCCCCCCCCGAACGTATTTCGCCAGAGATGAAAGAAAGGATGGGTAATCTATCTTTTCAGAGTTATCGCCCCACTAAAAAAAATATTCTTGTGATAGGGCCTGTTCCCGGTCAGAAATATAGTGAAATAACCTTTCCTATTCTTTCTCCGGACCCCGCTACTAAAAAAGATGTTCACTTCTTAAAATATCCCATATATGTAGGTGGAAACAGAGGAAGGGGTCAGATTTATCCCGACGGGAGCAAGAGTAACAATACGGTTTATAATGCTACAGCGGCAGGTGTCGTAAGCAGAATTATACGAAAAGAAAAGGGGGGGTACGAAATAACCATAACAGATGCGCCCGAGGGGCGTCAAGTGGTTGATATTATCCCTCCAGGACCAGAACTTCTTGTTTCAGAGGGTGAATCCGTCAAACGTGATCAACCATTAACGAGTAATCCTAATGTGGGCGGATTTGGTCAGGGAGATGCAGAAATAGTACTTCAAGACCCATTACGTGTTCAAGGACTTTTGTTCTTTTTTGCATCTGTTATTTTGGCACAAATCTTTTTGATTCTTAAAAAGAAACAGTTTGAAAAGGTTCAATTGTCCGAAATGAATTTCTAGATATGCCGATTTATCAAATTCAAGTTATTAAAAAAAAAACAAAATTCTAAGAAGAATTTTTTGATCATCAAAAAAAAAATTGTTAAAATTGTTTTTGTTTCTATTCTTTTTATATAATACCAGATTATATTAGATTATATCAGATTTTTTTTAGAAATTCCTTGTACTACATTTCTAGTCATAGTATGTATATTGGTAATTGGTAAAAGGACTAGTTGATTTTATCCCTTTTATTTGTTTTCTTTTTTTTTAATCTAAACTAGAGCGGTGTGATTGTATCCCTATTGTCAGACTTAATTGTCATAGAATCTATAAATAGCTTTTCTATTCTAATAGAATCAAATTCAACTAGATACTAAGCATAAGATAAGGAAGCGGAAAAGTAAAGGCGAAATAAGGAAAACAAAGAATTCTAGGAGGTATTATTTCTAATCGTTTTCCTAGTCTTCGGCACAAGAAAAGAAATTTTCTACACCTCTTTCTTGTGTCGAAATAATAATGATTCTTGATCCCACTCATCAAAGATTTGAATTCTTAGTTCATATATTTTTTTTTTCAGGTTCATAATAACCTTGCTTTATACTTTAGAAAGGAAAATTTGTTTAGCTTTACTGAATGGAATTTTTTTGATTGAATATCAGAAAAAGGGTAGTCCCCCCTTTTTTTTGATTTATACGACTAAAGTATTATGTTTATTAAGAACTCGGCGGGCCCCCTCGAATCAGATTGAGAAAAAAGGGGGGGCCCACTGCATTCTTCTGCTTTCGGGTCTACAACTCAGTTCATCCTATTACTACAGGGATGAGCCCAATCCGGAATATGACCCATAAAAGAAAATGCCTATTAAACCGATCACAAGAATACCAGTTACAGTACCTATTATCCAAAGAGGAATTCTTCCAGTAGTATCGGCCATTTATTCTACTTCCCTCCACATTTAATCAAATCGTCATGCTAGAGACATAAACAGTCATAGATAAGTATGAGATGATATCTTTCCGATGGGTTAAGATAATTCTTACTCTTATTTTCTTTTTTTTTATTCTTTTTTTTA